CCTCTATTACATAAGCAGATTACTAACTTTTATCTATCTTCTATTATGTAGGGCATAAGTAAGCAGTTCTTAATGTATTGGCGCAAACCTCGTTAATTGATCTTTACGGTGCTTCTTCTCTATCAATTCGATTTTTTTATCCATAGAAGAAAGTATCTAGGCATATCTTATTTCTTCATATTTTCGACTCATATGAAGTTTCGTTCCTTGCTACAGCTCATAAAAATCGTTGTTTTTGACGATGCATATGTAGAGAGCCTTTTTTCTTTTTTTTTACTAGAAGATTTTTTTGTTCTTTCCTTTTTTCTTTCTATAGTGGAGATAGTCGCACGTAATGACAGATCACGGCCATATTATTAAACGCTTGTGGTAAGAATGGGTTTCGTTCTAGTGCCCTAAAATAATATTCTAAAGCTTTCGTATGATCCCCATTACTTGTGTGAATAAGGCCTATGTTATAGAGTATATAACTTCGATCGTAGGGATCAATTTCTAGTCGCATAGCTTCATAATAATTCTGTAAAGCTTCTGCATAATTTCCTTCGGATTGAGCTGACATCCGTTACGGTCGTCATTCGATTAAAAGAATCTCCGTTCCAGAACCGTACGTGAGATTTTCATCTCATACGGCTCCTCCTTTATATGCATAATGATAATATTTCAATCGTTTTTGATTCCATGTATCGATTATTTTCATTATGAATTGAGCGGGGCTAGTGTTTTTGCACGAAATTTCTAGCCAACCTTCCTGCGCGGGAGCTTTTGTTAACATCAAACGTGTTGGTACTAGATAGAAATGGCAACTCCAACAATTTATTTGTCCTCAACGCCCCCTCATTTCCAGGAATTAGTCACTTCAACAGTCTTTGATGGTTATATGGGTATCCAAGGTACGAACGAGATGGATATTTGTTGTCCCAACCATTCTTTTAAGTCCCAATCCAGATAAGGAAGGGGGTAAGTAATTTTTAACAAAGCTTTCGTCTTGTTGATTTCTAGATGTAATGCTTTTCCCCTATGCTGCCTATTAGGACTAGTAGAGTGGGATTGACCTGTAATACAGAACCGATAGGTGTAACCTTTCGCTCAATGCTAAAATGGATAATGGAAGCATATGAGGCTGCATTAATCGGGGATACACGACAGAAGGAATTGTTCTATTTCTAAACTTCACCTTCAACAAGCGTAGATTTTTTTCAATAATCGATCAAAATAATAATAATAATCTTTTTTCTTTCTATCCCGAATTTTTTGTCTTTCTCATAAGACTGGGGGAAAAAAGAATCAAATCACACCATCTCTGTAATAGGTAAATGCCTCCTTTTCGCCTGAAGTTGTTGGAATTATTCGTAATAAAATATTGGCCACAACCGAAAAGGTCTTATCAATAAAATTTCCATTTATCCGTGATCTAGGCATAGGTAACCAATCCATTCTAAAATTCTTTTCATTCTCCCTAGGGGGAAAATAATCCTACAAAGAAAGGAATTGTACAATACGAAATAGCATAAAAAAGATTCATTAAAAAAAAAAAAAGAAATTCAATATTTATCTCAAATAAAATGTAAAGATACGAACCGAACCTTCTACTCCTACTAAAATTCAAAGACTCAAATTGCTCCTTTTTTTTAGGAATCAAAAATAAATAGTTGAATACGATTCCAATTTGCAAATACGAAAAAAATATCTTTTTCGTTTAGCCTTTCACAATAAAAACTTTTTTATTTGAATTCCCGAGCCTTGAATTTTGAATTGAAGTAAAGATCCTTATAAAAAATGGGATATTTTTTTAGTTCGAATTGGTTGGTTGTACCTTACCTAGCCAATCCAAACAAAAATATGAATAACTCGCTATTCATTCTGTTACTGGGTCATAATTGTTGTGTAGGAAAGGTGGCCGAGTGGTTCAAGGCGTAGCATTGGAACTGCTATGTAGACTTTTGTTTACCGAGGGTTCGAATCCCTCTCTTTCCGTACCTTCACCCAACTCACCAACATCGCTAACCGTAACAAATCAACCAAGAGGTAGATCCTTCTTTCTATCTTTATATATATATTCATTTTATATAATTTTATATATATATTCATATCATATAGATCTATATTCTAGATATAGATAGATTTTCTATTTCTAATTTAATTGCTGCGATATGTAAAATTGTGGAATAAGGTCGACAAAAAAGAAAAAGATCTCTGTCGATCTATGATACATGAAGAGGAAAAATCCGGATCAAACCCTTTCCCTTAATTTTAAATAAATTTTTTTGGCGAAAGGGGGCTCATTTTTTCGAAACCTTTTTCTTTAAGCCTTAAGGTAGGCTTAAGTCTGACGGGAATAATATTCTACGACTAGCAATTCGTTTATTTTCAAACCGACCCACTTATTATCTATTATTTGATTGACTACTCCTTTATATGGGAATGGGTGAAGAGTCAAATGTTTTGGCAATTCCTCGCTGTGGGATGAATCTAGATAATTTTGAACGAGAGCTTTAGATTTTTGCTTATCCCTCGCCATAACAATATCGTTGGGTTTGCAACGATAACTTGGTATATCCACTATACGACCATTAACTAAAATATGTCTATGATTAACTAATTGGCGGGCTCCCGGAATAGTCGGAGACATACCCAACCGAAAAAGGATGTTGTCCAAACGCATTTCAAGTAATTGGAGTAAAACCTGACCTGTTGACCCTTTGGCTTTTCTAGCGATACGAAAGTATTTAAGTAATTGTCGTTCTGTAATACCATAATGAAAACGTAATTTTTGTTTTTCTTCTAGACGAATACGATATTGAGATCTTTTCCCGGAACGTGATGGGTTTCTAAGATCTCTAGGCTTTTTATTAGTTAGTCCTGGTAAAACCCCCAGACGTCGTATTTTTTTGAAACGAGGCCCTCGGTAACGCGACATAAAGACTCCTTATTTATTGATATTTAATTTTATTTAAATTAAAGAAATTAAAACTGAACTAAATGGTAAATGAAGCGAAATACCCGGAAGTATTCTATTAATTGTACTAGAACGAATAATGGCACTAGAAGGAATAGTGAGATGAACGATGTACGGATCCGAAGTTCCTCCTTCTTTTTATATTAATATTCATTCTTTTTTTATTTGAAATTAAATTTCGTTTAGTATTTTTATAATTATTGATTGGAATTTTATATTGTATTTAGTATATTAATAATTATTAATTGAATTATTGTATATGTATAAATATGTATAAATTCTTGTATATATTTATTTTTAGTTTAGTTAATAGTTAATATTTCGAATTTTTCTTGTATTTATATTTATATATTTAGATTCTATAAAATCTAAAAAAAATCGAAAATAAAGAATCGAAAAAGGAAAGGTGTCTTTTTTCTTTAATTTCAAATAAACGTTCTCAATCATATAAAAAATAGAAAAAAGCCGGCTATCGGAGTCGAACCGATGACCATCGCATTACAAATGCGATGCTCTAACCTCTGAGCTAAGCGGGCTCACATAAAATAAACTTTACACGCATAATACTTCCATCAATTATATCTTAGCTATTAACCATTCATAAATAATAAAAAATATAGAATATAAATCGATTTCAAATCTATATTGCAGTAAATTAATTTTAATATTTTAATATAGAGTATGTATATAAATAAGATAAAGATTACTATACCGATCTATAATTTATATTTATTACATTCCAATTCTAACAATTAGAATAATATCTTCTATTTCTCCTTTTTTATCAAAAATTTTTAATTAGATTTTTAGATTTAGATAGAATTTTAGATCAAATTATATAATTTATTTAGCTATTCTATTCGATTTTCATTAGTTTTTATAATCTTTTTAATATGCATTTCTTTATAAATCTTTATAAAAATTGGAATGTATTCTTAGAATATTAATAAATAGAATTTATTCTTTATGAGTTCTAGCTATAACAATCTATATTTCATTTTCTTAATCTTAATTAAGTTAAGATTAAGAAGAAAATTAATAATTAATAAGAACTTAATCTTAAGTTGAAGATTTTATATTTTAGATATCTTATATTTTAGATATATTATAAGGGTCTACCCCTAAAAAAAGCATAAAAAAATGGAATAGGCCTATATATACTAATAGAAATAAAATATAAATAGAAATAAAATATAAATATATAAAAGATAAATAAAGATAAAGATGCAATTCAGATCAGAATAAGACATTCCTATGCTTTAATTTGAAAACTAAGAAAAAAATCGATCCTTTGAGTATTCCAACTTTCGTGGGAAAATGAAAAGAAAGGTTCATATATAGAGTGATAGATATCTGTCTATATTGAATTGAAGATAAAAAAATTATAGAATTATTTCTGATTGGCCCATAGCAATATGAGCTCCTACTAGAAATGACTAGAAATTAAAGAAAATAGGAAAAAAATAGGATGAAATGCCTTTCGGTATATTCATTTTTATATAATAATGAATTCAACGGTTCCAAACGAAAGGATAAAAGGGGGGATATGGCGAAATCGGTAGACGCTACGGACTTAATTGGTTTGAGCCTTAGTATGGAAACCTACTAAGTGAGAACTTTCAAATTCAGAGAAACCCTGGAATTACAAAAATGGGCAATCCTGAGCCAACTCCTTCTTTCCAAAAGGAAGAATAAAAAAGGATAGGTGCAGAGACTCAATGGAAGCTGTTCTAACAAATGGAGTTGACGATCTTGCGTTATTATAAAAATTCTTCCATCGAAACTCCAAAAAAGATGAAGAATAAACCTATACGCAGACGTACTTAAATATAAATACTATATATAATAACTATATATTATATAAAAAAATGAAATTAAAAAATATTGATGACGACCCGCATTTTTTTTATGACTATGAAAAAATAGAAGAATTGTTGTGAAGCGATTCCAAGTTGAAGAAAGAGTCGAATATGCGTTTAATAAATTAAAGCATTTATTCCCCGGTCTGAGAGATCTTTTGAAGAACCGATCCATCGGATGAGAA